GACAATAGAAAAAAAAAATAAAACCAAGGAGGTGGTGATCATGCTATTTCAATCGTTCGTAAACTTGTGTATGAAGATAACCAATTCGGTCGTTGGGATCGGACTCTATTATGGATTTCTAACTACATTCTCCATAAGGCCCGCTTATCTCTTCCTTTTCGTTGAAGAACCCGAGCAGAAGGCAGCAGCAATAACTGGTTTGATTATGGGCCAGCTCGTGAGGTTCATGTCGATCTATAATAGGCCTCTGCATCGACTATTGTGGACACCTCATATACTAACTGTACTATTTCTACCGTATCTTTTGCTTTATTTCGCAGCCGACAATTGGGACTATACTATCACTACCAGTACCAGAAGCAATTTCCTCATTTTCCTGAATACTTTCATTTTTCAATTAGCCAACCAGATCCTTTTACCAAATTCAACGTTAGCCAGATTAGTCAACGTTTATATGTTTCGATGCAACAACAAGATGTTATTTGTAACAAGTAGTTTTGTTGGTTGGTTAATTGGTCACATTTGTTTCCTTTTATTGACGAAAAGATTATTCGACTGGATACGGATCTATCTTTTGAGTAGATCTAAGAAGGAACTTGTGTCAGCATTGGATAAGTACATTTATAAGTACCTTGGGGCAAAATTTCAGGTCCGTTTTTCACACTTTCAGTACCGTGTGGCAGAATTGAATAAGTACATTAAGTCAGAATTGAATAAATACAAAAAGAAGATTTATCAGTACCTTGTTAGGTCCCTTGGGGAAGAATTTGAATTCCTTATGCGAACCTTTCAGTGGGTTGTGTCAGAAATTCAGTACTTGCTGTTAATAAACTTGAGGAGAAACACGGGTCGGTTCGTGAATATTTTCTTATTTGTTACCTGTGCCTACTATTTAGGCAGAATACCTTTATTCATTTTTCCACATCCACTGACAAGCGTCCAAGCCCCACAACTGCAACCAAATTGGTTAGCCAGACAAGGCCGAGAAGCTGACACTTACTGGGAGGACGAGGACGAGGAAAAGGAAGAGGAAAAGAAAGAGGAAAAGAAAGAGGAGATTGCACGAAAAAAAGTGCTATTCAAAGAAGAAATTCCTCCCCAGCGTTGGGGAAGGGATCTGGATGAAGAAAAAGATCAAAAAGACCCCATAGTGGTGGAAAGCATTTTAGCGTCCGATTTTTTTCAGTTTCAATGGACTCGTCCAGTACGATACATAAGCAATCAACACTTTTTTGGGGCTGTAAGAAAGGAAGCTTCACAATATTTTTTTGATACATGCCGAAGTGATGGAAAAAAAAGAATATCTTTTACAGATCCTCCTAGTTTTTCTAGTTTTAAGGAACTGACGAAAGGGATGATATCTTCGTCCACAGTAGAAAGACTCTCCTTTGATAAACTAGACAAAGATTGGCTTTATAAGAACAAACAAAGACAAAACAACTTAAATAACGAGTTTATAAAGAGAATTGAGGCTCTAGACACGGGATTTCTTTTTCTAGATATACTCGACAAAAGGACTCGGGTTTGTATTGAGAAAATGAACGAAACCTGCCTCTGCCTACCAAAAAGGTATGATCCTTTGTTGAATGGGCCCTCTCGTGGAAGAATCAAAAAGTTTAGAAAAGTAATCGAGGATCCCGAAGAAAAGGAGAAAAGCGAAGAAAAGGAGAAAAGCGAAGAAAAGGAGAAAAGCGAAGAAAAGGAGAAAAGCGAAGAAAAGGAGAAAAGCGAAGAAAAGGCACCGAAAAGCAAAGAACAGGAGAAAAGGGAAGAAAAGGCACGTCTACGCGAAGAAGCACGTCTACGCGAAGAAGCACGTCTACGCGAAGAAGCACGTCTACGCGACGAAAGGGCACTTCTTCAATTGGGTGAATTTCGTGAAAAAGTCTACAATGTAATTCAATCTCGTAAATCTCGTGGAAGAAAAAAGAATGAAATGCAATCTCGTGAAAAAGTCCAGAATGCAATGCAATCTCGTCGAAGAAAAAAAAATGAAATGCAATCTCGTGAAAAAGTCCAGAACGCAATGCAATCTCGTCGAAGAAAAAAAAATGGAACTACAAAATCTCGTGAAAGAATCGACGCTGAACCTACAAAATCTCGTGAAAGAATCGACGCTGAACCTACAGAATCTCGTGAAAGAATCGACGATGAACCTACAGAATCTCGTGAAAGAATCGACGATGAACCTACAGCTACAGAATCTCAACTTAAGCAAATCCTTGCTCTAAATCAAATTCATGAGACCCTTTTGCCAGGTTTCATTTTCGAGTCCCCAAAATATGAAGAGAGAATCTTCGCGATACTCAAAAGTAAAACACTAAAACTAAGAGCAGAAGGAAAATTATATTATAATCCTTTGGCAAAATTTTTTTCTAAGCCTTGGGAAAAAGGGGGGGGAAGCATTGATTGGAACCAGCGAAAACTAAAAAAGCTACAGCAACTAAGGACTTCTAAAGTGGGAGAAAGTGCGGGACGAGCGCACATCCGTCAACGCGTCCCTCGCTGGTCATACGTATTACTCCGCGAGGTCGTATACGACCTGGGCGAACCCTTTGTGACCAAGCGGGGAGATGATGAGTGCTTTGATATTATATCAGCACAATACAAATATGAAATTATTTTGAATCAGGATACTCAAAATTTACTTATCAAAAATCTTTCTAAAGATAGTAATAAGATTGATCCGGAGATTGCTAAAGAGATTAATGAGAAGGTTATGAAGGATTTGATCAAGAGTGGGGGAGACCCTTATAGTATTGACTTTGAGAAAAGCCTTGCTCATGTTCACGTTGGCAGCCTCACCACCAATATCGAGTGGAAAACCGAGAATAAGGACGTGTGGAGGACCTCCTTGAGAGCGGTGCGCGACCAATTTTGGCATCAGGATGACATCAAAGGTGTTGCGAGCGCCCTAAGGCGTAAAAACGGAGTTGTTGTAAGACAGATTGAAATGTTTCCGCATTCCCCTCTTTTTTTGGGCTTCTTAAAAAGTACACTGTCTAGTTCTTTTAGGGTAGTGAAACCCCTTGTTTTGAAAATGCAAAATTTGATGCATAGGTTTGGAATCAAAAAAGGGGACCTTTTCACTCTTAAGGGACCTAAGAAAGAACAGACAAAAACAAAAAGGAAGACAAAAAGGAAGACAAAAAGGAAGACAAAAAGGAAGATAGACGAAAAAAAAAGCAAAGCATTGAAAGAACGGAAAAAATTGAAAAGAATCAAAAAAGATAAAATCGAACTAGACCCCGAAGAAGAGCTGTTCCGGATGGATGGAATAGATGCATGGAATGAGCTTTATTATGGGCTAGGAGTAAGAGGTATCGTATTAATTTTTAACTCCTATTTGAGAAGATATATTGCATTGCCTTTAGCGATAATAGCTAAAAATATTGGTCGTATCTTATTTTTGCAGCAGCCCGAGTGGGCTGAGGATAGAAAGGACTGGGAAAACGAGACTCATCTTTTATGCAACGATGACGGTTTTGCTATAGGCGTCATATCCATCAGGAACTTTCCGGAGGAGTGGTGGGAATACGGTCTTCAGGTCAAAGTTTTATGGCCTTTAGAGTTGAAACCTTGGCACACAGCGGATGATAGACAAAGGATAACCAACGATTATGCTTTTATAAGGTCTATCTGGGGACTAGCTGACTATCCTTGGGGTGGTACCCGACCCAACCGTTCCTTTTCCATTTTTTGGGGGCCCATTTTTAAAGAACTAGGCAAAAAAAGTCAAAGATTCGCAGCAGAAAAATTGGAAGGGAGCGCCTTTCGACTTATAAGAAGCGTTTTCAACCCAAAAATAAAGCAAAATTTTGTTAGAGTTCTAGGAAACGCAAAAGAAAGCATAAAACGGCTTAACGAAAGCATAAAACGGCTTAAAGAAAGGGTTCTAGTTCTAAAAAGCACAATTTTGAAAATAATCAAAAAAAATACAAGATTGAAAGGGATAGGAGTAGATGAATCGAGTGAAACTCAAAAAGAAAAAGATTCTATAATCAGCAATGAGATAATTAATGAATCATTTAGTCAAATTCGATCTACAGCTTCTACAAATTCAGAAGAAAAAATACAAAATCTGATTAATAGAACAAGCACAATCAAAAATCAAATAGAAAGAATTACAAAAGAAAAAAAAAAAGTAACTCCAGGACTAAATAATAGTCCTAACAACAAAAAGCAAAATAATAATGTAGAATCACCAAAAAATATTTGGAAAATTGTAAAAAGAAGAAATGTTCGATTAATAAGTAAATGGAATTATTTTCAAAAAATTTTCATTGAAAAAATATACAAAATATACCTAGATATCTTTCTATGTATCATTAAGATTCCTAGAATCAATTTAACAAAAAAATTTTTTGAGAAAGACATTTCCAATACCGAAACAAATCAAAAAAGAATTACCTTTAGTTCGACTATAAAAAATATAAATAAGCGGAAGTCACAGATTGTTCCGAAATTTGCTTCCTTGCCAAATTTATCTTCCCTGTCACAAGCATATGTATTTTACAAATTATCACAAACCCTAGTTAGTGATAAGTTAAGATCTGTTCTTCAATATCGCGGAACGTCTTTTTTTCTTAAGACTGCAATAAAGGATTCTTTTGAAAGACAGGGAATATTTCATTCCGAATTAAAGCATAAGAAACTTCGAAATTTTGGAACGAATCCATGGAAAAACTGGTTAAGAGGTCAGTCTCAATACAATTTATCTAAGGTTCATTGGGAGCGAGTAGGCGCACAAGCCTGGCGAAATAAAGTCAACCGACGCCATACGCCTCAAAATAACGATTTAAATAAAGGAGATTCATATGAAAAAGACCCATTACTTCATTCCAAAAAACAAGATGATTCTGAAGTATATTCATTAGTAAGAAATCAAAAAACTAAGTTTAAGAAAAACTATAAATATGATCTTTTAGCATATAAATACATTTCTTCTGAAACTAAGAAGGACTCCTCTATTTCTAAATTGCCATTACAAGTAAATAAGAGCCAAGAGATCGACTTATTTGATATACCAGAGGAGATTGTTTTCAAGACTTATTTCAAGGATTATATACTAGACAAGAAGTTTCTAGACAAGCTTTATCGAGACAGTACTTATCTACACAAGTATCTAGACAATACTTATGTAGACAAGGATTATCACAAGGATTATCAGGATTATCTAGACAAGAGTTTTCTAGACAAGGTTTATTTCTTCAAGGATTCTCTAGACCAGCTTTATCTAGAAACGGAGTATTACAAGGATTATCTAGACAAGGTTTATCTAGACAAGAATTCTCTAGACAATTATCTAGACAAGGTTTATATGTCTCTGAAAAAAATGCGAAAGAAAAAACCTGAAAGAAAATATATGGACTTTGATTGGAAGTTTTTAGAAAAATATCTAGTCAATTTGGAGGCCGGGAAAAAGATCGACCCTAACCATAATACAAATACTAAGATTGAGACTAAGAATTCTGAAATAATTGAGACTAAGAATTCTGAAATAATTGAGAATGAGAATTCTGAAATAATTGAGAATGAGAATTCTGAAATAATTGAGAATGAGAATTCTGAAATAATTGAGAATGAGAATAGAGGTCTTATTTATGATATCGTTCCAAAAATGCTCTTGGATCCAGAAATCGAAAAGGATCCAGAACTCAAAGAAGATCCAGAACTCAAAGAAGACAAAAAAAGCTTTTTTAATTGGATGGGAATGAATGAAGAAATCTTAAAGGCACCCAGAGCGAATTCGAATGAGGAAGATTCGAATCAGGAAGATTGGTTCTTCCCAGAATTTATGCTACGTAAGAGGACATATCAAATGAACCCGTGGCTTAGACCTATGAAGTTACTTCTTTTAAATTTCAAAGGAAAAGAAGAAGAAGAAGAAGAAGAAGAAGAAGAAGAAGAAGAAGAAGTTAGTCAAGGAAAAGAAGAAGTTAGTCAAGGAAAAGAAGAAGTTAGTCAAGGAAAAGAAAATGTTAGTCAAAGAAAAGAAAATGTTAGTCAAGGAAAAGCAACTAAAGGAAAAGAAACTAAAGGAAAAGCAACTAAAGGAAAAGCAACTAAAGGAAAAGCAACTAAAGGAAAAGAAACTAAAGGAAAAGCAACTAAAGGAAAAGAAACTAAAGGAAAAGCAACTAAAGGAAAAGAAACTAAAGGAAAAGAAACTAAAGGAAAAGCAACTAAAGGAAAAGAAACTAAAGGAAAAGCAACTAAAGGAAAAGAAAATGTTAGTCAAAACATCGAAGACATCGACATCGAAGACATCCAAGAAGTTATTAGAGAAGATTATGAAAAAGGGTTCCGTAAAAAAAAAACACAATACCGGAGTGACTCGCCGAGGCTAGTAGATTTCGTTGACCTTCAAGAGAAGTATTTGGGTTTTAGCATCCACACCGAGCGGCTAGTTGAGGAGGATATGCTCGAGCGGCTGAGCTTAATGCAGATGGTGGGTAACACAAAAGGGCGTTTACAAAGTAAACGAAGGCTTTTAGCCTATTTGAAAATGGGAGATCTGCCGGTAGACAGAATTGTCAGTCATTATTCGAAGGAGTCTACTCTGTTTAACTGGGCGGAATTTGGTTTGATGAAGTTCCAACCCCTATTAACTTCGTCTATAAAAGATCTGGAAGAATTTCTTATGTATCAAGCCATAGGTATTTCATTAGTTCATAAGAGTAAGCAACAAACTAATCAAAGATACGGAAAACAAAAAGATGTTGATAAGGATCATTTTGATTTGCTTGTTCCTGAAATGATTTTATCGTCTAGACGGCGTAGAGAATTGAGAATTCTCAATTCTTTAAATTTCAATTTAAAGAATAGGAATGGTGTGGATAGAAATCCAGTATTTTGCAAGGAGAACAACATAAAAAGCTGGGGTCAATTTTTGGATGAAAGTAAACACCTTGATAGAGATAAAAATGAATTAATTAAACTCAAGTTCTTTCTTTGGCCGAATTTTCGATTCGAAGATTTAGCTTGTATGAATCGCTATTGGTTTGATACCAATAATGGCAGCCGTTTCAGTATGTTAAGGATCTATATGTATCCACGATTCAAAATTCGGTGATGGTACATTATTTCCTATATATTCTGTACCATATATGTTATATGCAAGCAACCAGATGCACATTTGCCCTGTCTTACATCATAGGATACTGTGATACTAAGTTAATGAAAAATTAATTAGATCTAGAAATAAATCAACAGAATCTTCGTACTAAAAAACTATTCGCTTTTGTGAGTGTAAAAATGTACCATCCTTTTGAATCACTATCCGAATCAAATTCAAAATTGCTTAATTGATAAACTCAGTCAAAATAATGCCAGAAATTCCGATTGTTGTGTATACTACATTCAAATTTCTGGCATTATTCTTACGGATCAATAAAATTCATATCTGTCAAAAGGGGAGGGAAAAATTCTTTTATGGTAAAAAATTCATTCATTTCAATTATTTCGCAAGAGGAAAACAAAGAAAACAGAGGGTCTGTT